ATACAAGTGATCTTTAACTACATATGCATCTGATCATATATGTTATTCCAATAAAGAAGGAGGATTTTCAATGCGAGATATAAAAACATATCTCTCCGTGGCACCTGTGTTAACTGCTCTATGGTTTGGGTCTTTAGCAGGTCTATTGATAGAAATCAATCGTTTATTCCCAGATGCGTTGACATTCCCTTTTTTGTCATTCTAGTTATTGACATGGTAAGGAATGAACGAAGAAGATTAGAGATACAATAAATTCTCTGTGACCAATCCCCCCTTTTTTTCAGTTGTTTAGGATAGGAAAGAGAAAGAATAAAAATGGATTGAACCTTAGTGAAACTTGGGTTCAGGATAGAATGCATAGAGGTAGAACAGAAATAGAAATGTGGGTCTAGGGCAGGCTGTTCAAAAGATCATACAAGATAGTAAATGAAATACTGGGATTGGGAATAATTAATAGTTAGAAATAATTGTATTACTTATTACTACTCTATTGATTGCAACGAAATCTTTCATAATTTGATTTCGAGTTACAACTTCTCTTCTATTCTATTTATTTTTCGTTCCTTTACTCTTCTTTTCTTCGGTTCGGATCGAAAATAGAAGAATTGAGTGAATCCAAAGGAGGTTCATGGCCAAGGGTAAAGATGTCAGAGGAATAGTTATTTTGCAATGTACCAATTGTGTCCGAAATGATTTCAATAAAGAATCGCGGGGCACTTCCAGATATATTACTCAAAAGAATCGACACAATACACCTAGTCGATTAGAATTGAGAAAATTCTGTCCTTATTGTTACAAGCATACGATTCATGAGGAGATAAAGAAATAGATCGAACAGAGTGCGTGTACCGCCTTTCCAAGGAACAGGAAGAAATTATATATATATAAACAAATCAAGTCCTATTTCGGTCGGATCCGAAATGAACGAAGAAATAGGATTTTAGAGATAAGGAATAAACCATGGATAAATCCAAGCTACCCTTTCGTAAAAAAAAGCGATCTTTTCGTAGACGTTTGCCCCCAATTGGATCGGGGGATCGAATTGATTATAGAAACATGAGTTTAATTAGTCAATTTATTAGTGAACAAGGAAAAATATTATCTAGACGAGTGAATAGATTGACCTTGAAACAACAACGATTAATTACTATTGCTATAAAACAAGCTCGTATTTTATCTTCGTTACCTTTTCTTAATAATGAGAAACAATTTGAGAAAACCGAGTTGATCCCTAGAACCACTGGTCCTAGAACCAGAAATAAATAGGTCCACTACTCAATTGAATCAAAACAACTTGAATCAAAACAACTCTAATTGGAACTCAAAATCGGATTGATGTTTTGTTCGAAAAAGCCGAGAAATTGGATTGTCGCGTCGTAATAAAAAAAAAGAATGGGAGAAGAAATCTTTTTTTTTTTGAAACGTGTTCGTTCATTCCTACTACTTATCTTATCATATGAATTTCTACTCTACCTTCCCGGGGGTCATTCTCCGGGGAACTCCATTTAAATCATTGCGGCGAATTCCTTCCAATCTCCTTTATTTGACGATCTCATTGGAAATCATGTAAAGACAATTCCTGTCGGATATAGCTATTTGTGCAAGTATTTTACGATTAAGAAGCAACTGCCTCTTGTACAGATCGTGTATTAATCGACTATAACTATAGGATACCCCATTCTCACGAGTTACTGCATTTATCCGAGTGATCCACAAACGACGAAAATATCTCTTTCGTCTGCCTCTATCCCGATGGGTGGAAACCAAAGCTCTCATTTTCTGTTGAGTAGTAGTTCGAGTAAGTCTTGAATGAGCCCCTCGAAAGGTTGAGGCAAATAAACGAATTTTTGTTCGACGTCTCCGAGCTATATATCCTCGTCTAACTCTGGTCATTGAATCAAATGAAACTTTGATGAATAACTAATTGATTTCTTTTCTTTCAGTCATTCTTTTCCCCTCGCCTGGTTTATTAATAACAAAACGGATTCCTCCGATGTATAAAATAAAAATTCCAATGGCTTTTGCTACTATGACCTTCCCAACCACGATTTTTTATTTCTTCCAGGCATCGCCTCAAAAGAAGAAATTTTACCGATATTTTTGGTATAAAAAAAAATAGGTAGTAATGGATAAATAAAATGTAAATAGTGGCTTCCATCGTTTCTATGGTTACTTCTTAAACGGTGAGGTCCTCTCTATACACCGGAGCCTCTTCCCTCATTTAATGAATGTTATTGGTAACTTGTACAGTTCACACTCTTCGGCTCTACCCATGAATTATCTAGTAATAGGTCTTTTCACAATGAGATCTATCCATACAGTGACGGCATTTCATTATGAAGGTTGGCTAGGTAGCTGACCCTGTTAGTCCGTTCTTGCAAAAGAAAGTAGGAGCATCATCTTTCTGCTTCTTAACTTAAATACCATTTCCACCGCTTAATGGATAACCATTTGCTACCAATGGGGAATTGCTTTTCATCTCAAATCGAGGTGATTGGATTTGCACCAATGGAAACCATAAATTCCATACACAATAGAGGTCTATGATAGATCTTTATTTTTAGATAGTGAATGGAGTTTTTTCATTCTATCCTATTCATTGGTCATTGATACAGGAAAAATTGTCTCATTTGTTCTAGTTCATGATCTGAACGAGTCGCACATACACCCTAGTACATGTTCCTCGACGCTGAGGACATCCCCGAAGAGCAGGAGATTTCGTGACATTTCTGATTGGCTGTCTTGTGTTTCTAATAAGTTGTTTAATAGTTGGCATGCTGAATCGTATACAGAATGGGCTGGTTTAGATCGATCCTAACCGAATGATTATGAATTACTTCCATTTCCATTTCATATTTTATCCGGGTAAAAGAAAAAGATAAAATCACGGTTCATTCGAATTATGATTCGAAATGGAATCGCGGATTTATGCGAAATCCCCGGTACTTTCGATCGCTACAAGATCAACAATGCCATGAGCTTGGGCTTCTGTTGCGGACATAAAAACATCCCTTTCCATGTCTTCCGATATAACCCATAAAGGATTGCCCGTTCTTTGTACATAAACCCTTGTGAGGGTTTCACGGAGTTTCAGTAGTTCTTCTGCTTCCAGGATAAATTCTCCTGTGGGTGCCTCATAAAAAGAACTAGCAGGTTGGTGGATCATAACCCTGATGATATAACATAATAAACGATTCCTCTATCTCGCATGATCAGGCGAAGGGATAAAGAAAAACAAGAAGAAAAAGATAGAATTGAACAACCGTACAGGCATCCTTTGTGCATTGCATACGGCTCTGCAATGGAATTTCTTTTTCCCTTCTCCATCGAAGAAAAAGACAAATAGAATTCATCAGACCCAGATCGTTGAATGATCCATTTACCATCCTTCCTTTCGAAGGAGTAAAAAAATACTATGATGGTCCCGTTGCTTTATATATTTATCTCGTCTGTGATTCAGCAATCCCAAAGTTTCTTTCTGATCCGATCAAATAAGGAAAAAATGATCTTTTTTTTTTTCATACTCTTTCATAACATAAATATTGGAAAGATACTTCTGGTGTGGAAGCAAAAAGGTTTGTGACACTGAAATGGACCCCGATACATAAGATCAAATCGGAAATAACCTTTGTTTCATACTACTATCTCGATACATAATCTCATGTTATGAAAAACAATAATGGTTTGCTAATATCGAACTCGAAGTGCCATGCTATTATTACGTATTATTCATATTCCATATGGCGAAGGCATAGTCTTCCTTTTTCTCTCAAATAAAAAAACTCATTAGCGCCAAGCGTGAGGGAATGCTAGACGTTTGGTAATTTCTCCTCCGACCAGGATGAAAGATCCCATTGAAGCGGCTAATCCCATGCATATTGTATGCACATCTGGTGGCACAAATTGCATAGTATCATAAATAGCTATTCCTGGTATTACCCATCCGCCAGGGGAGTTTATAAACAAATAAAGATCCCTGGCATCATCCTCTATGCTGAGATATACCATGAGACCAACAATTTGATTCGAGATCTCGCTATCAACTTCTTGGCCTAAAAAAAGTAATCTTTCTCGATAAAGTCGGTTGATTAGGACAAAATTGTATCCTTTAGGAACCGTACACGCACCTTTGGATGCATACGGTTCAATAAATTGAAATTGCGAAAAAAAAAAAAGAATCAATGTGTCGATTCCAGCCCTTTCTCTTTTCGTAACAGGTTTTTCCTAACAAATAACAAAGGGGCTTTTTCTTCCATTTTTCAAGAAAAATGAGTTTTGCTTGCTTTCCTATAAAAAAAAATTCACTGAACTTATCGAATTAACCTCTCATTGATGTATTGTTTCATCGAGATCCAAATCACGATGTAATTTTCTTGTTCCTGAATGGGCCTCTTCCACTCTTTTAGGTTTATGCTCTACTCCGGGTAAAGATCTGACCGAATTCTATTTGCACATATAGGACAAATAATCTCAGTACCACTTCTTTATTGCTACGACTTCTTTTTTTTTTTCAATTCGTTTCGTGCCTTCCGCCAAATATTCAATGTATTCATCATATTCCTCCATTGATTGGACGTATGAGATCACTCATATGGTAGAAAGGAATTATTTATGATACGAGTGGTAATCATACATAGGTTACCAAGTTGGTATTTTCTGAACGGGGCCTGTATACTTCATTTTATTGGTCCAAGCCAACCATAAAATCTTCTAATTGAGAATATTGATCCCGCAACCAAATAAATTGATCTAATTGCACTTCACGCTCCGAATTATTGATGGTTCAATCAATCTAATCTTTCTTGGGCGAAACAGAGGATATCTCGATCGGAAGAGAGAACGGGGAAATCCCATATGACCCAATATGTCTGACAAGTCGCACTATACGTCAACCCAAACTGCATCTTCCTCTCCAGGACTCCGAAAAGGTACTTTTGGAACACCAATGGGCATGAAATTAAAGAAAAAGAGGTTAAGTACTATACTTAACTTTGATGTGGAAACGTAACAACAGGTTTATTGTCTTTATAATATTTCCTTTATCGTATTTTAGCCATAGATTGGAAGGTTCATGGAGGAAGACGGAATGAATAAAGGAAAATTCTTACGAATGGATCGTTCGAATGATGAGCAAATATCTATGCATTCGCTCCCAAAAAAGGGGACCAACCCCCATTGCGTATTGATACTTATTGGGTATAGAATAGATCTGCTTCTCTTTGTTCCTACGAACAAGAATTGTTCAATTATTACCAACGGAACAGAATAAATATTCACCCTTGCCTTGCTTTAGGATAATCCACTGAAAGGGTGAGGTCCATAGCATAGTCTTTTCCAATGCGATAAAGTTACATAGTGTCTATTTTATCTTTGATAAAGGGGTATTTCCATGGGTTTGCCTTGGTATCGTGTTCATACCGTCGTATTGAATGATCCCGGTCGGTTGCTTTCCGTCCATATAATGCATACAGCTCTAGTTTCTGGTTGGGCCGGTTCGATGGCTCTATACGAATTAGCGGTTTTTGATCCCTCTGACCCCGTTCTTGATCCAATGTGGAGACAAGGTATGTTCGTTATACCCTTCATGACTCGTTTAGGAATAACCAATTCATGGGGTGGTTGGAGTATCACAGGAGGGACTATAACGAATCCGGGTATTTGGAGTTACGAAGGTGTGGCCGGGGCACATATTGTGTTTTCTGGCTTATGCTTCTTAGCAGCTATCTGGCATTGGGTGTATTGGGATCTAGAAATATTTTGTGATGAACGTACGGGAAAACCCTCTTTGGATTTGCCCAAGATCTTTGGAATCCATTTATTTCTCTCAGGGGTGGCTTGCTTTGGGTTTGGCGCATTTCATGTAACAGGCTTGTATGGTCCTGGAATATGGGTGGCCGATCCTTATGGCCTAACCGGAAAAGTACAATCTGTAAATCCAGCGTGGGGCGCGGAAGGTTTTGATCCTTTTGTTCCGGGAGGAATAGCTTCTCATCATATTGCAGCGGGGACATTGGGCATATTAGCGGGTCTATTCCATCTTAGTGTCCGCCCGCCCCAACGTCTATACAAAGGATTACGTATGGGCAATATTGAAACTGTCCTTTCCAGTAGCATCGCTGCTGTCTTTTTTGCAGCTTTCGTTGTTGCTGGAACTATGTGGTATGGTTCAGCAACTACCCCAATCGAATTATTTGGTCCCACTCGTTATCAGTGGGATCAGGGATACTTCCAGCAAGAAATATATCGAAGGGTTAGCTCCGGGCTAGCCGAAAATCTTAGTTTGTCGGAAGCTTGGTCTAAAATTCCCGAAAAATTAGCTTTTTATGATTACATCGGTAATAATCCGGCGAAAGGGGGATTATTCAGAGCAGGCTCAATGGACAACGGGGATGGAATAGCAGTTGGATGGTTAGGACATCCCGTCTTTAGAGATAAAGAAGGACATGAGCTTTTTGTACGTCGTATGCCTACTTTTTTTGAAACATTTCCAGTAGTTTTGGTAGACGGAGATGGAATTGTGAGAGCCGATGTTCCTTTTAGAAGGGCAGAATCGAAGTATAGTGTCGAACAGGTAGGTGTAACTGTTGAGTTCTATGGCGGCGAACTCAACGGAGTCACTTATAGTGATCCTGCTACTGTGAAAAAATATGCTAGACGTGCCCAATTGGGTGAAATTTTTGAATTAGATCGTGCTACTTTGAAATCCGATGGTGTTTTTCGTAGCAGTCCAAGGGGTTGGTTCACTTTTGGACATGCTACGTTTGCTTTGCTCTTCTTTTTCGGACACATTTGGCATGGTGCTAGAACCTTGTTCAGAGATGTTTTTGCTGGTATTGACCCAGATTTGGATGCTCAAGTGGAATTTGGGACATTCCAAAAAGTTGGAGATCCAACTACAAGGAGACAAGTAGTCTGATACAACATTGCTCTGGTATCTTTCGCCTCTATTTGATTTTTATGATTTGACATAAGGGACTGTAGAAATCTTGATTTTCATCATCGTCTTTTCTTTGACTCTTGTCCTTTTTTTATCTGGAAAATGATCCCAAATGAACAGATGTGGAAGCTATAATTGTAAACCACGATCGAATCCATGGAAGCATTGGTTTATACATTCCTGTTAGTTTCGACTTTAGGGATAATTTTTTTCGCTATCTTTTTTCGAGAACCACCTAAGGTTCCGACTAAAAAGATGAAATGATTTTTCATTATCTCAATTGAAATAATGAGCCTCCCATATTGGGAGGCTCATTATTTCAACTAGTCCCCGTGTTCCTCGAATGGATCTCTTAGTTGTTGAGAGGGTTGCCCAAAAGCGGTATATAAGGCGTACCCAGTAAAGCTTACAAGTGAACCAGATATGGAGATGGCGACTAGGGTTGCTGTTTCCATTATTAGATAATTTCAAGACCACGATGGATCTACGCTACGATAAGATCGTTTATTTACAACGAAATAGTATACAAAGTCAACAGATCTCAACCAATGCAATAAGATTTATGGCTACACAAACCGTTGAGGGTAGTTCTAGATCTGGGCCAAGACGAACTATTACAGGGGATTTATTGAAACCATTGAATTCGGAATATGGTAAAGTGGCTCCTGGATGGGGAACTACCCCCTTCATGGGTGTCGCAATGGCTCTATTTGCAATATTCCTATCTATTATTTTGGAGATTTATAATTCTTCCGTTTTACTGGATGGAATTTCAATGAGTTAGGTCCATAAGAAAATGAATGAAGTCCTAGCTTTTCATTCAAAAATGAATCACTTAGGACTCGGATTTCTAGGCCATTTTGGTAGTTCGACCGTGAAATTCCGTTGTTTCGGTATTTCCGGAATATGAGTGTGTGACTTGTTATAATTGATCCTATTGATAGTACAGAGAATAGGTCTGTCATCTCTATCGAGATGGTTCTGCCTCGTCGGGTATTCATCCATCCTAGTATCTGGAGCACGGAATATATGGAATAGATCAAGAAATATTTGAACTATGATTCATACCTACTATTCAGACCTCTCGACCGGACTCCAAAAAATTTTCAAACAAAGAAGTATTTATTGAACGATTTTTCTTCCTTCAGAATTATGCTTATTTTGACCGAAGGACAAATGTTTCTATGGATTTTTAGTCATTCCATCCATTCATTGAATAAGTGATGATCGAATGGTTCTTACTCAGAGAACCCTTTTGGCTTAGTTTGGGGGCTTCATTGAATCATCGTGGTTCTAGTATGAATCTAAGGTTTCTTTCAATCGATTCATAGGGTCTCAACAAGAGAATTCCTATCAATAGTAAACAAAACATATAGTAAATCTGCATTACGCACAAACAAAAACAACAAATCAAATAACAAATAAAATAAATAGGGGAAGAGAAGATTCAAGAGGCCTGTAACGATCAACATAAAGACAGATGAGCCAACTTGATATTTTGGCATTATCATCACAAAGAACAGATTCCGGATTTTGATTCCTTCGCTTCGTGTTTTCAGGAACGATTGAATTAAGCGGCTAAGCTAAAGAAGTTTCAAACTTTCTATTACATCTCCGTTGCAACCACTATTTGGGTGTTTCTGCTTGAGCCGTACGAGATGAAACTCTCATATACGGTTCTCGGAGGGGGAGTCCCCTTGGTTTACCTATCTCAATAAAGTATATGATTGGTTCGAGGAGCGTCTCGAGATTCAGGCGATTGCAGATGATATAACTAGTAAATATGTTCCTCCTCATGTCAACATATTTTATTGTCTAGGGGGGATCACACTTACTTGTTTTTTAGTACAAGTAGCTACCGGTTTTGCTATGACTTTTTACTATCGTCCAACCGTTACAGAGGCTTTTGCCTCTGTTCAATACATAATGACTGAAGCTAACTTTGGTTGGTTAATCCGATCAGTTCATCGATGGTCAGCAAGTATGATGGTCCTAATGATGATCCTACACGTATTTCGTGTGTATCTTACAGGTGGATTTAAAAAACCCCGCGAATTGACTTGGGTTACGGGTGTGATTCTGGCTGTATTGACTGCATCTTTTGGTGTAACTGGTTATTCCTTACCTCGGGACCAAATTGGTTATTGGGCAGTAAAAATCGTGACAGGTGTACCTGAAGCTATTCCTGTAATAGGATCACCTTTGGTAGAGTTATTACGTGGAAGTGCTAGTGTGGGTCAATCCACTTTGACCCGTTTTTATAGTTTACACACTTTTGTATTACCTCTTCTTACTGCCATATTTATGTTAATGCACTTTCCAATGATACGTAAGCAAGGTATTTCAGGCCCTTTATAGAGAAGACAGATCATAGATATTTGTAATCGATCATATATCATTTTGGGGAGGAGTAATAGTATTTCATTGCCACAAATATGGATTATTGAAAAGAATAAGACATATTATTTGGATATTTCCCTTCAACTAGCTCCGAAGTCTTGTATTATTTATTTAATACTAATAGTTGAAGTAGATTCTCTGAAGAGAAGATGGGATTATGGGAGTGTGTGACTTGAACTATTGATTTGGCCGTGCAGATATATGATTTTTTCTGCCACATTGGAATTCACAACCAAATGTGCTCTGTTCCAACCACCGCGTAAGTCCACCTACAGAGGAGAGGCCGGTTCGCTTGAGGAGAATCTTTTCTATGATCAGACCCGAATTATGTTGTGCATGAACAGGCTCCGTAAGATCCAGTAGAATAAGTAATGTGGTATGATATGGATTATGTTCTATCTATTCTACTTACTTATAGTATAGTAAGAAATGCATTCATTTCCTCTGCATCGATCCTGATCTATGATACTATCGGGGTGAAACAAGGGATCTAAGGAAGAACAGAGGCTAGACTGACTGTATTAGTAACAAGTAAATCCTTTGTATTAAGAAAGCTCGAGATATTGTGGGGATAAAGACCAATCACAAAAGGCATGAGACGATCCAAAAAGCACTTGATCATGATCAAATTTGTAAGCCTACTTGGGTATTGAGCAACTACCT